AATCACAATTGAAACAATAGAAAAGGAAATATGAGTTAATATATGCTCTAAAGTTGAAAATATCATAAAAAAGAAAAAAGGTGGGGATCCCCCATATTAATATTAATTATTGGGAATTTAATTTATTTTTATTATAGGATCTATTGGATCTCGTTTAGAAGATGGCATGCCGCCACTCGGACTCGAACCGAGATGCTCTAGCACTGCTTCCTAAGAGCAGCGTGTCTACCGATTTCACCATAGCGGCTTGCTCGAATTCATAATAGCCTATTTATATTCAATAGTCGAGATTGAACAAGTCAATTCAATCAAATATGTTTTTTTAGTAAAAATGAAATTGATAAAAAAAATGAGTTCAAAAGTCAATTTGAAGATTCATTAGTTTCATTTATTTTCCTTTAAGTGTCCATTTATCTTAGGGCTTTTTACGTAGTTTATGCGATTCTAAAATCGAACTCTTGCAGCTATAGAAATCTCTCGCTAGAATAAAAAAACTTTTTTCATTTTTTACGCTTATTGTCATGTCATTATTTCGGGTTTATCTGATTTTATAATCATAAATTTGAAACAAAAAAGAAATTTTCTCAATGAATCTAAAACTATTTTGTATTTGGAGTACTGCAAATTGACACTTGTACATAATATAATAATATCTCAACAATCAAGTTCTTTTATTGATTCTTTTATTGATGATCTGAAAATTGGAGATATATGGTAAATCCATTACATATGGTAAATGCAATAAATTAAGAAGTTAGTTTTTAACATGGAATCCATTAGTTTCAACAATCTGCCCTTCCCGAAAAAGATAAAAAATTTTCTTTATTGGAATTGTAAAGGTCGATGGGGAAAAAAAGACTCCCCACCACCAAAATATGAGTGAAAACATAAAAAAAATAAAAAATTGTATTTATTTTTTTATTTAGATTTTTAGATTTAGAATTCAGAAAATAGAAGAATTATTCTTTTAGACATAACATTAAGATTCTATTTCATATTAATATGAACTTTGATTTTATATTAACAAATTACTGATCCAATTTTTTGAATCAAATGCATTTCGATTATTCCAATATTTTAGGACTTATTTGTTTGTCGTACAAAAAAACTTTTGGAATTCCCGGTAGAAAGAGATTTCCCTAATGACAAAGCTTTTAACGACGCCCAATATCCTTTCATTTTCCAAATATTTTTACGAATACGCTTTTTTGATATCGAAGTACGTTTTTTTGGAACTGCCATTTAAAAATGAAGAAGTTACTCATTGTTATAGTTGGATGTGAAAGACATCTATTGTTCTATTATTATTCTTATTCATTATCTATTTTTTCTCTAAATAATATAATATTCTCTTCATAAAAAAGAAATATAGATATGTCAAAGATCCATGAAAACTGGATCAAAAATGACTCTAAATAACAAAATATTCCGTAAAACCAAAAATTTTTGGTTTGGAACTATTAGTTCGCGTTGTTTATCTCTCAAAGTTATATCTTTAGAATCTGCATGTCATAGAAATCAAATCAAACTTAATAAAATAAAAAAAGAATCTAAAAGACCTTTATTTTCGGCATTCTATACTTGATTTACATGTAATAAAATACCAGGATTGTACTTTTGACTAATAAATTGATAGTCAAACTAGAAAAAAATACAACTAAATTTAATTTTAAAATTCGAATGAGACTAGTAATAAATCTGTTAAAAGATACGTGGTTTGATAAAAAAGGATCTCAGTCATTTTTGATCCTTTCTCGCTAAAAAGTTTATTTTAGTTCCATATTTTTCTAAACTTTACTAATAAATTGTTTTGATTGAAATGGAAAACAATCAATCCCATAATGAATTAGTTAATTAATTGAAAATTAGTTAATGAATTGAAATAAACTAACTAAAATCAAGAGTTTTTTTCATTAGACCGATGACCTTAGTTAATCTTATAATTCGTATCAGCATCAAGTACTCTTTTTAGGCTAAATTTTTATCCTTGCTCTATGAATATAAATTTTGATTACGATAAATTATTATATTTTTATTTTCCTATTATAAGTGTTCGTTTTTTTATATGTCACTTGGTCATATCATTTGACCAATTGTAACTTCTTTTTTGAATATTTGAACGGTTTTGAAAAGACTCAGAATAATTAATATTAATAAATACTAATATAAACTTCTTAAATCAGTTAGTGCATATCTTGATTTTTTATTGACTTTTTCGAAAGGTAAGATCCGGTGAATCGGAAACAATTAATTAAGAATAAAAAACTTTTTTTATGGAACAGACATATCAATATGCATGGATAATACCTTTTCTTCCACTTCCAGTTCCTATGTTAATAGGGTTGGGACTTCTTCTTTTTCCGACGGCAACAAAAAGTCTTCGCCGTATGTGGGCTTTTCAGAGCGTTTTGTTGTTAAGTATAGTCATGATTTTTTCCATGAATCTTTCTATTCAGCAAATAAATAGTAGTTCTGTCTATCAATATGTATGGTCTTGGAT